GTACCCTCTTCAAATTCTACTAATTCACCGGCCATGACTTCATCAAGACCATAAATACGAGCAATGCCATCGCCCACTTGAAGTACAGTACCTGTATTTAAAATCTTTACTTCTCTATTATATTGTTCAATACGTTCACGGATAATATTACTAATTTCATCGGCTCGAACGGTTACCATAAATATTTCTTAATTATTTTTTCTTATTGTTTGAAAGAAAAAAATAATAATAATGCCTGCAGTAGAAAGACTAATCCGTTGTTTCTTTTATTGTTACAAACATACCAATATTAGTACTGATGGTGCGTAAATGTAACTCGTTGTTCAAACAACTATTCAGAGTTCCTAGAGCTCCTTGTAAGGCTTGTTGGAAAACTTGTTGTTGAACTTGGTTAATCGTTCTTTGCTGTTCAAAATGAATGGCGTCATTCTTATAATTTTCTAATTGTTCCAAAGTCTTTGAGGTTGAATTAATCAAATTACATTTTTCTCGTTTTATCTCAGAATATCCATTCACTCGAAATTGATCCGCTTCCATTTCTACTTTTCGTAAATGGGATCGGGCTTTTTCCAGCTGTTCGAGGGACCTCTCACGTAGTTCTTCTGAATTTTGAATAGTTTTCAAGATTCTTTGTTTTCGATTATCTAATAAATCGTTTAATGAAAGTAGACTCTATTTCCATTCAGTTCAAAACTTCCACAATCCCTTCCCGAACCAAACATGAATCTTTCAATTCATTTGGCTCTCACACCCAATTACTTATGAGAATTCCTATCTCTTTTTTTAATGTAATGAGCCTGTCTTCTCTATTTCTATTAAAATTGAAAAACGGATCACTAATCGAAAAAAATAATATTCGGAGGACTCTTCTGACCAACCAAATAATTGTCAGCAAAGTTGTTTTTTTTATTAAAATTCAAAGAATTACTTTTACTTTATGCATAGGTCATCAATTTAGCGTAAAATAAAAAAGTGGAAAGTTGAAATACACTGAGGTATTTTTCGAACCAAATAAAAGGCTCGAATCCGTTTTTTATCGACATGAGTGTTCTATATCGAAAAAGAAATTCCTACCCTTTGTTTTGAAACCATTTCCGTATTAAGCTATATAGTAGAAAGAGTACCGTGCTTATATCTGGACTTCAAACGGTTTAGCTTTAACCCTGTTAATGGTCGCACATTATTGGTTAATAGAGAATCAAAGTATATTTACCAATGACTCACGAAATGTTATGGTTCTAAAATATGATTTCTTAATTTATTCAGAAGTAATTCGCGAAATCATGCACCTTTTCTTTCCTAGTTATACCAAAAAATAAAGTGCAGTTGGTCGGATCCAGCCTATTCTTGAAATAAACAACTCACACACACTCCCTTTCCAAAAAAAATTAATACACCTAGTACTACACTTAGATTTATTGGATTTGTTGCAAAAATATCGGTATTAAACTCGAAACTTCCGGCGGGTGCCCAATAAGCTAAGGAAAGGAAGGAATCGGTTACATTTTTCATATGATCTCCTCTTGCGTATTCTTATAGATAAAACAAATTGTCTATATTTTTTATAGTAGCGTTTTTCCTATTATTTATTTTTATAAATACTCCTAAAATAGCGTTAAAAATAAAAAGGATTTAAAAAAAGTATTTTGTTTCAATTTAAAATAAGAATGAAACTTATTAGAATTAGATATTGAGTCTTATGTGAGTTTCGTAATATCTCGTTTATTGCAATACTTCTTAAAAAAGAGTTCCCTTGGAATCCCAGAATAAAGCTAATTGGTGTACCAATTCCTCCTCCCCCAATCAGTCCTTTACATGTACATGAGCGTAAGAAATGAAATTTGAATAAAATTTTAAACAAGCAACAGCAAACCCAAAGAAATAAAAAACTAAAACTATATTGTAAGATTAAACAAAGGGATTCGCAAATAAAAGTGCTAATGCCACAACAAGTCCATAAATTGTTAAAGCTTCCATAAAAGCGAGACTAAGCAATAAAGTACCTCGTATTTTTCCCTCTGCTTCGGGTTGTCTCGCGATCCCTTCTACAGCCTGTCCCGCAGCAGTACCTTGACCAACTCCAGGTCCAATAGAAGCAAGTCCAACGGCCAATCCAGCAGCAATAACGGAAGCGGCAGAAATCAGTGGATTCATGAGAAATTCCTCTCACCAAAAAAATAAAAAAAATAGTTAATGATACAATCAAACAATGAATTTTGACTTAGTCATCCGATGGATCAAATTTATCCAGTCAAAATAACTAAGAAACCATAAGTTAAATACTAATATTTGTGGATTATTAAAAATACCTATATATCCGTTTTTTTAGTTCTTATCAAATTTGTCCAAACTTTGTTTTTATATTTCTTTATTTTTTCCGAATCGTTCTTTGAATTCTTTGTTCTTTTTCGTGATTTAAACTCATCCAATTCAATATTAAATTAAAAATGAAAATTGCAGACGACGATGAAAAAGAAGGACTTTCATTCAAATACCTATTTAACACCTATGTAGTAGGGCAAATTAGATATATCTTTAGTTCATATCCGCTTAGTTAATAGCTAGTATCACATATACATGTCCTTCCCCCATAACGTAAACAAACTATTCAATTAGGAAAAAGATCTTTTAGATCTCTTTTATTTATTCTACAATTACTTAATTTTAATATCGTAATATCTGTTTTACTATTACTTATTCTAGATTGTATATACCTTAACCTCATTTCTATATTTATGTTCTCTAAGTCTAAGTTTACCTTAATTTGCTAAGCGTCTACATTGCGTCAGGTTAAGCTAAAAAAGGGACTCTGTCAAAAATTAGTGGTGGCCTTCCATGGATTCTCCTATATAAGCCGCAGCTAAAGTTGCAAAAATAAGAGCTTGAATACCACTGGTAAATAATCCAAGAAACATGACAGGTATAGGAACCACTAATGGTACTAAAGAAACAAGAACAACAACTACTAATTCATCGGCTAATATATTTCCGAAAAGTCGAAAACTAAGGGATAAGGGTTTTGTGAAATCTTCTAAGATGTTAATGGGTAAAAGAATTGGAGTGGGTTGAATGTATTTACCGAAATAATCTAATCCCTTTTTGCTAAGACCCGCATAGAAATATGCCACTGATGTCAGTAAAGCTAAAGCAACGGTAGTATTGATATCATTTGTGGGTGCCGCTAACTCACCATGAGGTAATTGTATGATTTTCCAAGGTAAAAGAGCACCTGACCAATTCGAAACAAAAATAAATAGAAACAGAGTTCCAATAAATGGAACCCATGGCCCATATTCTTCTCCAATCTGGGTTTTACTCACGTCTCGAATGAATTCAAGGACATATTCAAAAAAATTTTGACTATCAGTAGGAATGGTTTGTGGATTCTGAACAGCTATAACGGCTGCAGCTAGTAAGATAGTAATTACAACCCAAGAAGTAATAAGTACTTGGGCATGGACTTGGAAACCTCCTATTTGCCAATAGAAATGTTGGCCTACTTCCACGCCGGATACAGCATATAACCTCTTTAGTGTGTTGATGGAACATAATAAAACATTCATAGTATCCTCTGAAAGAAATATAACTTTAAAAAGGGATTATTTTTTTTTTCAACCATCTCTTTTTCGACTTATTCATCTGCTTTGTATATTTTGAATATCAACAAATTATACAATAAACTCAATTATTTTGATTTCTTTTGTGCGATTCAGGAATCGTAACCAATTTAATAAATATATGGAGTTTAAAAAATAATTTAAACAAAATAGAATTTTATTATCACGAATTCCGTATATAGCTAGAACGACCTTCGCAAATAGAAAATACTAATTTGTTAAGAATTAATCGGATTGAAGCTATGGCGTCATCATTCGCCGGAATTGAAATATCGGCTAGATCCGGGTCGCAATTTGTATCGATTAAACAAATCGTTGGAATTCCCAAAGTAATGCATTCTCGAAGAGCGGTATATTCTTCTTGCTGATCAATAATTATTACAATATCGGGTAACCTTATCATATATTTAATGCCGCCCAGATATGTTTGCAAGTGAGATAGTTGGCGCTTCAACATAGCCGCATCTCTTTTTGGGAGACGGTAGAGTCTACCCGTCTTTTGTTCTGTTCTCAAGTCCCTGAACTTATGAAGTCTAGTTTCTGTAGTATACCAATTTGTTAACATACCACCAAGCCATTTTTTATTAACATAATGACAGCGAGCCTTTATTGCAGCCCGTGCTACTGAATCCGCTGCTTTATTTTTGGTCCCAACAATTAAAAATTGTTTTCCCCTACTTGCTGCATCAAAGACTAAATAACAAGCTTCCGATAAAAATCGAGCCGTTCTAGTAATATTTATAATATGAATACCTTTACGCTTTGCAGAGATATAAGGTGACATTTTAGGATTCCATTTCCTAGTACCATGACCAAAATGAATTCCCGCTTCCATCATTTCTTCCAAATGGATATCCCAATATCGTCGTGTCATTTCTCCCCACACTTCTCTTTTTTTTCTTTAAAGAGAAGAAGTACCCTAAAAATAAAAAGTTGTTCCCATGGAACCTTTTCTTCTAACGGGGATTGTCCGTTGATACATGATCCAAGCCATTCAGGTTTTTCTTTTTTCTATTCGATTCATTATTAGTATTACCTAATTAAATAACTGCAACACAAACCGGATGAATCTGATTCTGCTCTTAGCAATCATTAAATCCTAAAAATAAGGATGTCTCATGTACATTTTTTGAAATGCAAAAAGAAAAAAATTCTCTGTGGTGGAACAAAAGATCTCTCATTTCCCGCTCAAATAAATTATTCCTTTTCGTTTCAAAAGGAATGGTTTTATGCTGCCTTGAACGGTGCACAAATCCTTTGAATCCAGTACCAACGGGTATCATCCCCCCTAGAACAACATTCTCTTTCAGACCTTTCAACCAATCGATACGACCACGTATAGCGGCTTTTGCTAAAACTCGAGCAGTTTCTTGAAAACTTGCTTCGGATATGAAACTTTGAGTATTGAGAGATGCTTTCGTTATTCCCAATAATATAGCTCGGTAACAAATCGCTTCTTCCAAAGCTCGCCCCATTTGTTCCGCGCGCAAAAATCCTATGAGTTCTCCGGGTAAAAAAACATTAGACATTCCTTCTTCAGAAACCAACACCTTTGATGTTATTTGACGTACAATAATTTCTATATGTCTATTATGGATCTGCACACCCTGGGATCGATAAACCTTTTGGATTTTATTAACCAAAGAGATACGACTTTGTGCTATAGTTAGTTCAGCGCCAATCAAGAATATCCAAGGAATTCCAAGACTTCTTGTTATACGCTCGTTCCAACCCTCAACTCTCTTTTCTAGGTTCATTGATATTGAATCAATCGAACGCACTTCTAACACTTGTTCTACTTTTGGAAGACCCTGGGTTATATCACCAGATCTCGACTTTTCATATATAAATGTAACTAATGTATCTCCTTCGAAAAGTATTTCCCCATAATGGCCATGAACAGTTGCTTCTGGAGTGGCCAAATAAGACTTCGCCGTTCTTATTACTAAAGAGTCAATTTGAACAATTATAACTTGACCCGATTTTAGGAGCGGGTCGTGTTTGTTTATACAGACATTTTCACAAAAAAACTGTCCAAGGGTACTTATTGTATATTTTTTTTCACAATAATTATGATGTATAAAGTACCAATTCAATTTGAATGGATTCAAAAGAACATTACTGCATGGATTGGAATTAAAAATTATCCCGATTTCATCCATTAAATAATATTTAAGTAAAAAATTTTTAAGTACTTGAAAAGTCTGTTTTAAATTGTCAAGTTGGAAATTTTTAGTTACCGAGATCTTATTATAAGTTTTTAAAAGGTAATCAAAATTCATAATTTGACAGGCTGTTCCTAAAGGTCCTAAAGAATTTCGAATTGGAATTCTAGCATAATTTTTAATTGATTCTTTTATCCCATTGTAATGTTTTACATCGTTGAATGGGTACATTTGAAAACAATTAGCTGATGACAAAATTATCAAAGATTTAGATTCCTTACTTCTATTCCAGAACGTATGAATAGTTCCTTGATTTTGTCTAAGTGATTCTTGAATCCTTTCCGTGGAATAAATAGAATAAAATGGATTGATCCGATTTGACCTATTATCCGAGATCAATTCGGGCCCTAATAGATTATTTCTTTTTCGTATATAAGATATATGTGGTTTAACTAAGTGGATTCTTAGAAAATCTCGAATCAGACCAGTTGTACTTACTTCAAGAAAGGAAGCGTGAGCTTCTTCTAACGAAGAACTTTTGCTGCCTTGGTCCCAGCTCAAGACTAAACAAGTTCGAACTAATTGAATACTGGTTCCGGAAATTCTCCAAATTGGTTTGCCATTTCCATAAAGAATATAATTTACAACTTTAAGTTTTAGATTCTCCTTTTCCTGCAATGAATCCAGGGGAAAAAGTGTTTCGAAATTTATACCGTCCGATATTTCATATAAGATTACGGGTCGAACCAAAACAAAATATTTTTTCTTCGTAGGTGTGATCCATTGGACATAGATCCAATTTTGCAATTTTTTTGATTCGTTAATTTTTTTTTTTACCCCTCCGGGCGGTACCAAGATGCCACTGTGTCGGAATATCGTATCCACCTCTACAGGAAAATGTATATCCCCAGAAAAAATTTTAAGTTCAATCTTTTTTATTTTTTTCTCCATGCGGACCAATCCGCCGACTTGGCTTCTTGTATTTAACGCGATTCGTGTATCTACTCCAATAATACTATTATTTCGTACCATTATGGAACAAGATTCGGGTATAATATGCACCTCTTCGGGAATGAAAAAAAATCGATCTACTTTAGTTTGGTATTTTGACTTAAGTTCTTTGACTTCTGCATACTCAATTAGATCCTCTTTTTTGAGGATTGAATGCACGCCTATAGCCCCATATTTAGTAATTCCCGAACTCTTTCTTCTATATTGAAGATCATCAAAATAAGAAAGAATACTATTTCTCCGAAAAATACCATTTATCGGTATTTCAATTGAAATACTAGAACGAGGCAGTTGTTCTTTTTCTCGTTCTTGAATCCATTGGAATGGAATGATGAGTCTATTTCTTCGCCTTTTTGATAATAAAAATAAATCATAATTTTTGTGGAGACTAAAAGGAAATCGAAGATTACAACGACCCCTATCTACGCTTAGATTAAATTCCGAATAATCGAGACTACTGCTTTTTTTTTTATCAGAAAGAACCGAAATACGGAATTTGGCTTTCCCTTGATCATTATTTACTGAAAAGCTAGAAATGGATTTCCCTTTGGCAGAAATAAAATGAACATTCATTTGATCTTGATCTTTATGGATTGAAAAAGGGACTACACTGGATCTGTACGAGCCTCCGGATACTATCCATAAATTACTTGTTTTTGGTAAGAGATGCACATTACTATATGTAAAAAGGGGCGCATGATAAACATCAGTACTCCAGTGCATTTCTCCCTCTGAGTTAGAATAAATATGTTTTCGAACCCTCTCTTTAAAATTAAAAGTGTATGTTGCTGCGCGAATCTCAGCAATCACTTGTTCTGATTCTACATATTGGTCATTTTGAACTAAAATAAAACTTTTTGGTGGAATAGTCACGTTATGTATAATATCCTCACTCTCAATAGTTACATACAAGTCTAGATAAGATAGAAAAGCGGGATGCCCGTGCCGTGTACGTATGGGATAAACCAAATCCTCAGGGAATTTTATTTTTCCATTAGAAGGGGCTCGTACGTGTTTTGCAGTACCCCCTGTGAATACTCCACCGGTATGAAACGTTCTTAATGTTAGTTGAGTACCGGGTTCCCCAATAGATTGACCCGCAATAATACCTACAGCTTCCCCCAATTCGACAAGGTCACCATGAGTAAGGCTCCGACCATAGCATAATCGGCAGATCCAAGACGTACTCTTACAAGTAAGGGGAGTTCGGATCGAGATGGGCTCTGTTTGAAAAGTTATGAATCGATTGACAAGTCCAATACCAATATCTTGATTTCGAATGGCAAGACATCGTGAGCCTATATATATATCGTCTGCTAATACACGGCCAATCAATGTTTGGATAAAAATTCTTTCCAACATGATTCCATTTCGAGGACTTACAGAAATTCCTTGGATGGTTCCACAGTCTCTTCTACGTACAACAATGTGTTGAACTACTTCAACAAGTCTACGTGTAAGATATCCAGCATCTGATGTTCGGACAGCTGTATCTACAACTCCTTTGCGGGCTCCGTAACAAGAAATGATATATTCTGTTAAAGACAGACCTTCGCGTAAATTGCTTTGAATAGGTAAATCAATCATTTGTCCTTGTGGATCCGACATTAATCCTCTCATACCTACTAATTGGTGCACTTGAGATGCATTTCCCCTCGCTCCCGAAAAGGACATCATATGGACTGGATTAAAAGGATCTGTCATCCGAAAATTAGGATTCATTTCTTGTCGCAAATATTCACTTGTAGCATACCATATCTCAATAGATTGTCGTAATTTTTCTACCGCGTGTACATTTCCATAATTATGATGCTTTTCCAAAATAAAACTTTGTTGTTCAGCATCTTGGACTAGCCACCCTTTAGAAGGTATTGTTAAAAGATCATCAATTGTTAATGAAATGGACGTCTCAGTGGCTTGCCGAAACCCCAGAGTCTTTACTTGATCCAGGATATGTGATGTATATGCCATTCCGAAGTGATCTATTAATCTACTAATAAGTCGTTTAATGGCAGTTCCATCTATCGCTTTATTGTGAAAGACCAGATCGGCCTGTTCTGCCATAAGTACCTCCATATTCTGATGAGTGGGGTTTGACAATAGGTTTGAGTCAATGACTTCCTTTTCTCGATTTTCATTCGTGTAGAAATTCAGGAAATAGGGTCCTAGTGTAACCCGAGGAACTGGACTCGAATTCACACTGATTTAATGGAACCTCTTAGCTTGGATACCGAGGAGGCCCGACAAAACCCTTGTATAGCTTCTTCAATTTCTCGATAAAGAGAAATATGACCAACAGTTGTTCGAACATATAAACAAAAAATTTCTTTTTTTATACTTCTTAGTATTAGTAAGTGTCCATAAATCTCATGATAGGTACCCAAAGATTCATATTGAACTTCGACGGGAACTTCTCTTGAAGTAATAACGCATTGATCTAGTCGCCACCGCAGCCACAAAGGACTCGCTAAATGGAGTAGTTTCCGCCGATAAGCCCCAATTGCATCATAAGAATTACAAAAAAAGTTTTTTGTATATTTTTTGTGATTAGGGTGGATTCCTTTATTTTTATATTGTCTTTTTCTCTGATTACAAGGATTATACCTATTTACACAAATACCTAGGCGATTCCCACTCGTTAATACATAGAGTCCAATAAGCATATCTTGAGTTGGTATGGAAATGGGATTCCCAATAGCCGGAGATAAAAGATTTGTATGAGAAAACATAAGTAAACGCGCCTCTGTTTGAGCCTCTAAAGATAACGGTACATGAACCGCCATTTGGTCTCCATCAAAGTCGGCGTTGAATCCCTTACAAACTAATGGATGTAACCAAATAGCATGTCCCTCTACTAAAATAGGTTGGAAGGCTTGTATGCCTAATCTATGCAAAGTGGGGGCCCTATTCAACAATACGGGGTGCCCTTGCATAACTTCCTGAAGTATTTCCCATACAATTGGCTCTTTTTCCCGAATTTTACTTTTAGCAACTCCTATGTTCGAAGCAAAATGTTGTCTAATTAAACCACGAATTACAAATGTCTGGAAAAGTTCTATTGCTATTTCGCGAGGCAATCCACATCGATGTAATGAAAGTGAAGGACCTACAACAATGACGGACCGCCCCGAATAATCCACTCGTTTGCCAAGTAGAGTTTCTCGAAATCTTCCTTCTTTGCCTTCAATTACATCTGAAAAAGACTTG